TATTTTTTTTTTCAAAAGGGACAATAAAAAAGCACGCGATTTCAAACCGAAATATAAATTTTTTGAATTAGTATAATCCTTCATAAATCTTTGAAAATAAATATATATTCAAATCAAAAAATTATAAGTGATTAAATAATATTACTAAGCTATTGAAAAAAAAAATTATTTGTCTTTTTTTATTACTACTAAAAAATCAAATAATAAAAAAAATAAAATTTTGATTTTCTACAGATATAGAAAAAGTTAATTATAATTCCGTACTACAATAATTTATATACATATATTAAGAATAGAACAAAGATTTACACGACAAAAAAAGACTTAATATTAATTATATAAGAAAAAAACTTTACATAAAAATTTTATTTGAGTTTGATAATTTAGAATTATTAAGGAATTAATTTTAATTTTGGAATTTAGTGACTGTCTTCCAGTACACTAAGTGATCTTTTTTTTTGCAAGAAAGATTATTATAATTTCAGAATTTTATTGATAATATAATTTATCAGTAGAGATTAATTAAATGAGCACTCTCGTACGGATTTCAAACGTTAAATAAAATAAAATTTGAATAAAAAAAAAAAAAGTAAAAAACCATTGGGTTTTAAACTTTTGAATGTTTTTTTTGAAAATAATATATAATAAAATTTTAAAGAAAAAACTCAATATGGAGTACGAAAGAATAGCATAATAAATGTCTTTGACATCCAATTATACCACTGAAAAACTTTTTTTCATTTTTGAATGGCAGTTCCAAAAAAACGTACTTCTATCTCGAAAAAGCGTATTCGTAAAAAAATTTGGAAAAGGAAGGGATATTGGACATCGTTGAAAGCTTTTTCGTTAGGTAAATCACTTTCTACAGGTAATTCAAAAAGTTTTTTTGTACAACAAAATAAATAAAAAACACTATAATAATTAGAATTATCCTAACAAAAAAACGAATTTTTTAGAAAAAAAATAAATTAGGAACCAAAAGAGGAACAAAAAGAAAATATATAGATAAAAATAAAGGTTAACATTTTTTTTTACAAACAAGGGATTCTTATTTTCCCCATCACTAACTTGATGCAATAATAAAAAAAGATCTTGTATTTCCTCGTTAAAAGGAAATACAAGATCTTTAAGCGAAATCAAAAACAAGTTAATATTAGATAATAATAAATAATAATAATATATTATTTCTAAGTGATCAAAAAATCTTATGTTTGTACTGTTTGTACAATATAAAACGATGTAGCAAAACGGATGGTTTGATAATTCTTTTTGTTATCTTGAGCAATTAGGCAAATCTTATTTTATTTAAAATTTCTAAGTATTTTGTCGAAGTTTTAATTTTTAGAAAAAGAAATTTTTATTGTATTCTATAAAAAAAAGAAAGTACAAAAAGTTAATTTAAAAAATTTAAACAAACTCAGGTAAAAAAAAAAAAGATCTTAATTGAATTAAAACCCCAAAAACCTATTTAAACAGGTTTTTATTCATGAAATCAATTGTAAATTCCATTGAATTGGCCTCTTTATTTATATTTTAATCTCGACGATTGAATAAAAACTTGTTAGTATTGTTTTGAACAAGTTGCCGCTATGGTGAAATTGGTAGACACGCTGCTCTTAGGAAGCAGTGCTATAGCATCTCGGTTCGAGTCCGAGTAGCGGCATAAGATCTTATAAAAGAGATATTATATTATAAGTTTTATAATCAAACTAATACCCGACTTTTTTCGAAAATCGGGTAAAACCTAGTATTAATTTATTAATTTTTAACAAATTGTTTATGATTTTTTCAATTTTAGAGCATATATTAACTCATATATCTTTTTCGGTCGTTTCTATTGTACTGACAATTTATTTTTTAACTTTATTAGTTAATTTAGATGAAATCATAGGATTTTTTGATTCATCAGATAAAGGAATCGTAATTACGTTTTTTGGTATCACAGGATTATTATTCACTCGTTGGATTTATTCAGGACATTTTCCATTAAGTAATTTATATGAATCATTAATTTTTCTTTCGTGGGCTTTTTCAATTATTCATATTGTTTCCTATTTTAATAATAAAAAAAAAAATCACCTAAACGCAATAACTGCGCCAAGTGCTATTTTTATTCAGGGTTTTGCTACTTCAGGTCTTTTAAACAAAATGCCTCAGTCTGCAATATTAGTACCAGCTCTACAGTCCCAGTGGTTAATGATGCACGTAAGTATGATGATATTAGGCTATGGCGCTCTGTTATGCGGATCATTATTATCAATAGCTCTTCTAGTCATTACATTTCGCAAAGTTGGCCCTACTTTTTGGAAAAAGAAAAAAAAAGAAAATAATTTCTTAAATGAATTATTTTCTTTTGATGTACTTTACGACATAAATGAAAGAAATTCTATTTTACTACAACAAAACATTAATTTTAGTTTTTCTCGAAATTATTATAGGTATCAATTGATTGAACAATTAGATTTTTGGAGTTTTCGTATTATTAGTCTTGGATTTATTTTTTTAACCGTCGGCATTCTTTCAGGAGCTGTATGGGCTAATGAGACGTGGGGTTCATATTGGAATTGGGATCCAAAAGAAACTTGGGCGTTTATTACTTGGACCATATTCGCAATTTATTTACATATTAAAACAAATAGGAATGTTAGGGGTATAAATTCTGCAATTGTGGCTTCTATAGGCTTTCTTTTAATTTGGATATGCTATTTTGGCGTCAATCTTTTAGGAATTGGTTTACATAGTTATGGTTCATTTACATCGAATTAAATAAAACATTAACCAAAAAATAAAGGAATCCAAATAAAAAAGAATAGTATCTATATATAACTTCATATAAGTTAAGAAATCTAATTTAGTTGTTAGTAGTAAATAATAAAGAACCTTTTGAATCAAGTAGTACAATGATTCAAAAGGTTCTCACAATACAAAGACCAAAGACTTCTGATTACAATCCATTTTATCTAATTATTTTTATTTCCTGAAAACTAGCCATAAAAATAATTAGATAAAATGGATTCGACCTTGTCACTTGCTAATGAGAGCACAAAATCAGGATAAATCCCAATACCTATTATTGGTAGAAGAATAGAGATTGAAAGAAATAACTCTCGGGGTCCAGAATCAAAAAAAGAAAAGTTTTTGACATGAATTAACTTGTATCCATAGAACATTTGGCGTGACATAGATAATAAATATATAGGAGTTAATATCATTCCAATTGCCATTACAAAAATAATTAAAATTTTTGAAATTAATAAATATTTTTGGCTGGTAATTATTCCAAAAAAAACGATTAATTCTGCAACAAAACCACTCATGCCCGGTAATGCAAGGGAAGCCATCGATAAGATAGTAAACATTGTAAATATCTTTGGAATGGAGATAGCCATTCCACCCATTTCATCAAGATAAACAAGCCGAATTCTATCATAACTAGTTCCTGCCAAGAAAAAAAGTGCAGCGCCAATAAATCCATGAGAGATTATTTGTAAAATAGCTCCATTAAGTCCAGGGTCCGTTATAGAACCAATACCTATAATTATAAAACCCATATGAGATACAGAAGAATAGGCTATTCTCTTTTTTAAATTACGTTGACCAGGAGATGTTGAAGCTGCATAAATTATTTGGATTGTACCGACTACCATCAACCAAGGAGAAAACATAGAATGAGCGTGAGGTAATAATTCCATATTGATTCGAACCAACCCATATGCTCCCATTTTTAATAAGATTCCAGCGAGAAGCATACAGGTACTGTAATGTGCCTCGCCGTGGGTGTCAGGTAACCAAGTATGTAAAGGTATAATCGGTGATTTGACGGCAAAAGCAATAAGAAATCCAATATAAAAAAGTATTTCGAGTGTGACAGGATAGGATTGATTAGCTAATAGTTCTAAATTTAATGTTGGTTCGTTCGAACCATATAAACTTATACCTAAAACTCCTATTAATAAAAAAATAGAACTTCCTGCAGTGTATAAAATAAATTTTGTAGCTGAATACAGACGTTTCTTTCCACCCCACATGGATAAAAGTAGATAAACGGGAATTAATTCTAATTCCCACATGATGAAAAAAAGTAAAATATCCCGAGAAGAAAATGATCCTATTTGACCGCTGTACATTGCTAACATCAGGAAATGAAATAATCGGGAATCCCGAGTAACAGGAAAAGCCGCTAACGTAGCTAAAGTAGTAATAAATCCCGTCAGTAAAATTGTTCCTATAGAAAGTCCATCTATTCCCATTCTCCAGTAAAAATCAAAAAAATTTATCCATTTATAATCTTCGGACAGTTGAATTAATGGATCGTCCATTTTATAATTATAACAAAAAGCGTAGGTCGTTAGAAGAAGTTCTAAGATACAAATGCATATAGTATACCATTTATTTACTTTATTTCCCCTATGCGGGAGAAATAACATTAACGAACCAGCAGATATTGGAAAAACAACAATTATTGTTAACCAAGGAAAATCATTCGTGGTAAAGACAAGATACACCAGGTCCAAAGAACGCGTACTCAAAAAAAATATATAAATAAAAAAATATAATTTAACTTTTTTGAGTACGAGTACTTGTCAATAAAAAAGAATAAAATTTATTCCAAATTTATTCAAATGAGGTTTTCGGTAACGTATCAATAAGCTAGACCCATGCTTCGAGTTGTTTCATGCCATAAATAAACTCGAACGCTCAAAAAATCCGTCGGACAGGCGGATTCACATCTCTTACAACCAACACAGTCCTCGGTTCTTGGAGCGGAAGCTATTTGCTTAGCTTTACATCCATCCCAAGGTATCATTTCTAATACGTCTGTAGGGCATGCTCGGACACATTGAGTACATCCTATACAGGTATCATAAATTTTTACTGAATGTGACATAGGATCTATAGTTTTTTGAATGTCATAAATTTTCAATCTAGTAAACTTCTAACTGAATAATATATTAAAATACTAGATGAAGCAATGATTTCCTTTAATAGAATTTTTGTAATGAATTCTGGCTCAATTGATTAAAAAAAGGGGCTAAAATACTTTGATTTCTTATATTTTCACAAATATAATCTAGTAAGTCATACCTTATTATATATATGCAAATTAAAATATATAATTTTTTTTATTTATGCTACTTATTTAATAAGGTCGATTGGTTGATGCGAGTTGATTTTCTGTTACGATAAATTGACGAAACTATAGCTAATCCAATAGCTGCTTCAGCGGCTGCAATTGCTATAACAAAAATGCAGAAAATATCCCCTTTTAGTTGGGAATTATCAAAAAAATCAGAAAATGTTACGAAATTCATATTAACTGCATTGAGTATAAGTTCAAGACACATAAGAGCCCTAACCATATTTCGACTCGTGATCAATCCATAAAGACCAATCAAAAATAAATAGGCACTCAAAACAAGTACATGTTCGAGTATCATTCAGCAACTCCTTATCAATTTTGATTCATTTCAATATGAACAATAATTCACCGGATTCAATCAACTAGAATATAACAAAAAAGTACGAATAAAAACTATATTTAGGTAAAATTTTGGTAAAAAAAAAATATTTAAAATATATATATATAAATATATATATTTTAAATATTAAATAGTATTCAATCAAATTTAATTGAATGAACGAAAAAAAATATCATAACATATACAAAGTTTTCTTTAGTCTTTACTAATTGAACGTTTTTTATTGACGAGCCACCGAAATTGCACCTATCAAAGCAACTAAAAGAATTATTGAAATAAGTTCAAATGGAAGAAAAAAATCTGTTGATAAATGGATTCCTATTTGTTGACTATTACTTATTAAATCTTGCTCTAGAATCTGGTTTAATCTTGTAGTCCAAATAACCCCGTACCATGACGTATCGAGAATTGTAGAAATTAATGAAAAAAGAATAATTGTACAAACCAACGAAGTAATCCCATTCCCAACGGTCCACAGATTGAAATTTGTGTAATATTCTGAATCATTCATGAACATCACAGCAAATATGATTAAAACATTTATGGCCCCCACGTAAATAAGGAGTTGTGCAGCAGCTACAAAATGGCAATTTGATAGAATATACAATAAAGATATACAAACAAGAACAAATCCTAAGGAAAAGGCCGAAAATATTGGGTTGGGAAGTAATACCACTCCCAGACCTCCTACTAGAATACCGGATCCCAGAAAAACTAAAAGAAAATCATGTATTGGTCCAGGCAAATCCATTATATTATTAAAATAAGAAAAAAATCGAAACCCTTTTCATGACCTTATTAATTTAACCGGGGAATTTTTTTTTTATATGTTTTTAATAGAGTGAAATTAGAATCTAATGGATATGAATTTATGTAGATACAATTATTAGACAGTTTCGCTTTTTTATGCTAAAGTGTTCAACCTATCTGTTTAAATAAAGTAATTACGAATTTATTATATTAAAAGAATGAGCCTTAATACTTAAGATTATTATATAAATATAATACAAGTTTTTAATTAAATTCTTTATATAATTCAAAAAATTTGAATTCTTTTTTTAATAAACTTAATGGGTTTACCCATTTTTTGTTTGAGGTGAATTTAAAATTGTTCGAATAGTGTAATCGTCAATTACTGACATTGGTAAACGACCCAAAGCTATTTGATTATAATTCAATTCGTGACGATCATAAGTTGAAAATTCATATTCTTCGGTCATTGACAAACAATTTGTTGGACAATATTCAACACAATTACCGCAAAATATACAAATTCCAAAATCAATACTGTAATTAAGCAATCGTTTTTTTCTAATATTCGTTTCCAATTTCCAATCAACAACAGGTAGATCTATAGGACATACTCGAACACATACTTCACAAGCAATGCATTTATCAAATTCAAAATGTATTCGTCCGCGGAAACGTTCCGAGGTTATTAATTTTTCATAGGGATATTGAATAGTTACAGGTAAACGATTTGTGTGGGATAAGGTAATCATGAAACCTTGACCAATATACCTTGCAGCTCGTAGGGTTTGTTGACCATAATTCATGAACCCGGTTATCATAGGAAGCATATTGTAATTATCTATAAATAATTTTATCTTTGTTTCTTTCTCTTGTTTAAAACAAGTAATGAATATATTGGATTCATTTTCAATTTATAGTGAAAAGAGTTGGAAAGAAGTTGTTAATAATAGATTACCAAGGGAAATAGGTAAAAGAAATTTCCATCCAAGATTTAGTAGTTGATCCATTCTTAGCCTAGGTAAAGTCCATCTTGTTGCGATAGAAATGAACAAGAACAAATATGTTTTAGCTAATGTAATAAAGATACCTATTGTTGTTCCAAAAGTTTGATCCCTTTCAAATAGCTCCAGAATAGATATATACGGAATAGAAATATTCCAACCGCCTAAGTATAGAACTGTCACAAATAACGAGGAAATTAATAGATTTAGATAAGAAGCAACGTAAAATAAACCAAATTTGATACCTGAATATTCAGTTTGATAACCTGCTATTAATTCTTCTTCCGCTTCTGGTAAATCAAACGGTAATCTCTCGCATTCTGCTAGGGAAGAAATTATAAAAATGATAAAACCTATAGGTTGACGCCACAAATTCCATCCCCAAAAACCATATTTTGATTGTGCCTCAACTATATCAACTGTACTTAAACTGTTAGATAATCCTAGTCGGTGATAACATTACTATTCTCACCGCTATTACAAAACCGTACATGAGGTCTTCGCCTCATACGGCTCCTCGGGGGCCAGAAATAAATATAAGGACCAGATTAGTATTATTTAGATGGATATGATGTGTTCTAAAATAGATTAAATATAAATATATCTGGGGTCCCGAATTATACCAATGGAATTCTGTCTGCTCAAATTCTAATAATAAAAAAAAGCGCTTCGGAATTCATCTCATCCTTTACAAATTTTAATTTCTATTTGTTGAGTCATAACTTAATCCTTTAATAAAAAACTCCTTGTAAAAAAAAAAAGTATTTCCGCCCATCGTGGTTTTCAATTACGAAAAAGAATTAGACATCCTATTAGTTTATTATTCATGACAGAAATTCTATTTTATTTTCGAAATATATGAAAAAACTATCCTTGTTTCGTTCCTATTCTTCTTTCCTTTTTTATAAAAAAGTTGGTGGACTTAAAAAATAAAAGATTATTTCGTTTCTGATAGTCATTACATTTATCGGTGGATAGGAGCATACTCTGAATCGGAATCTTGGGGAGTACTGTCTGATCATTTCTACTAATTTCAAGCCCCAATTAATCTTCTTTTTTTGTTATCTTATGGTATGCATAAATATCCTTTGCAATTTGTTTAATCTCTATTACAAATTCTTTGTGTATTTTGGTGTTTCTAACCATCCACTCACTTTTACCTAATTGCCGCTCACTTTGTAATACATGTATGTTAATCTATATAACTGATAGTGAAAACGCCATACGGTTAATATTTTGAACCCGCTTCAAGCCAGGATGACTAAATCAACCAACCTTGGGGTAAAGTGATTATTACGATTATGTTTATTTCCGTTTAACCTTTGTACATAGGAAATGAGACTCAATTTTTTTTACTGCTAATTTCTGAGCAGTTTTTTTCACTCATATATAACTATCAAATTCATTTTATTAAGATTAACCCAAAAATAAATATATATATTCCGTTTTTAACTTATTCGTCTATTCTATAAGAAACGTAATAGTAAAAAGGTTTATATTTCAACGAATCGCACGTAGAGATATTGATAAAACACATAGAGTTAATGGTATTTCATAACTAATCGATTGGGCAGCAGCTCGCAGACCACCTAAAAAAGAATATTTATTATTTGATCCATATCCTGACATAAGAAGTCCAATAGGAGCAATACTTGAGATGGCAATCCATAAAAAAATACCGATATTAAGATCCGCTAAAACAAGGTTATTGCTAAAGGGAATTACTGAATAACTTAGTAAAATTGAGATAACTGCTATCGACGGTCCAATACTAAATAAAGGGCTATTTCCTCTAGCTGGACGAAGATCTTCTTTAAAAAGTAGTTTTGTCCCGTCGGCTAGGGCTTGAAGAATTCCCAACGGGCCAGCGTATTCAGGTCCAATACGTTGTTGTATCCCGGCAGATATTTCTCTTTCTAACCACACAATTACTAGTACACCTGTTATGATTCCCAATACAAGAGAAAATATAGGGACAAACATCCATATTAGTCCGTAGACCTCTTTTAAAGATTCCAATCTAACAAAAGAATTTATAGTTTGTACTTCTGTTGCATAAATTATCATTTTAACGATCAACTTCTCCCATAATTATATCTATGCTACCGAGTATCGTCATAATATCAGCCAATTTCATTCTTTTAACTAGTTCAGGAAGAATTTGCAAATTAATAAAACCCGGTGGTCTTATTTTCCATCTCCAAGGAAAACCACTTTGATCTCCTATGAGAAAAATTCCCAACTCCCCTTTTGGGGCTTCAACTCTTACATAAAGTTCTTGTTTCGATAATTCAAAAGTAGGAGAAGGTTTTTTACTAATGAATCGATATTCAAAATCATTCCATTCTGGATTCCTTTTTTTATCAAAGCCTCTGCTTTCTAAATTCTCATAGGGACCTCCCGGAAGTCCTTCCAGAGCCTGTTGAATAATTTTTATGGATTCTGTCATTTCGCTAAGTCGTACTAAATAACGAGCTAATGAATCCCCTTGTTTTTGCCATTGAATTTCCCATTCAAATTCATCGTAAGACTCATAACGATCAACTTTACGAAGATCCCATGGTATTCCGGATGCGCGTAGCATTGGTCCGGATAAACCCCAATTTATTGCTTCTTCCCCACCAATAATCCCAACTCCTTCAACCCGTTCTAAAAAAATAGGATTTCGTGTAATCAGTTTTTGATATTCAACAACCTCGGTTAAAAAATAATCACAAAAATCCAAGCATTTATCTATCCAACCATAAGGTAAATCAGCCGCAATTCCTCCAATACGAAAAAAATTATGCATCATTCTCATACCGGTGGCAGATTCGAATAGATCATATATAAATTCGCGTTCTCTGAAAATATAGAAAAAAGGAGTCTGTGCACCAATATCTGCCATAAAAGGGCCGAGCCATAACAGATGAGAAGCTATACGACTCAATTCCAGCATAATTACTCTGATATAGCTGGCCCTTTTAGGAACTTGAATATTTCCCAATTGTTCTGGTCCATTTACTGTTATTGCTTCTGTAAACATAGTAGCTAAATAATCCCATCGCGTTACATAAGGTAAATATTGTATAATTGCCCGGTTTTCTGCAATTTTTTCCATTCCCCTGTGTAAATAACCCAATATGGGTTCACAGTCAACAACATCCTCGCCATCTAGAGTAACAATTAAGCGAAGAACACCATGCATGGATGGGTGGTGAGGTCCCATATTGACTATCATAAGATCTTTTCCTGTAACAGGTCTCTTCATAAGTTTTTCCTTGATTCGTTCTAGCATGAATTATATTGCTGAAAAATAAGTTTATGAAAAAATTAAATATCTAAAAAATTAATTAATTCACAATTTTGTAATTTAACGAGTTTTTAATTCCCGAATATTCAACTGATTAATTAATTCTTTATAACGTACTCTATTTTTTTTTGACAAATAAGCCAGCAGTCGTTGACGTTTTCCCAAAATTTTTCGTAGACCCCTCTGAGATAAATAATCTTTTCTGTGCAATTCCAAATGTGAAGTAAGTCTTCGTATTTTATTAGTGAAACTGAATACTTGAAATTCAACAGATCCCCTGCTTTCTTCTTTTTTTTCTTGAAATGAAATGAATGTATTTTTTATCATAAAAAGAAATCCTTCCCTTTTTTATATGAATTGAAAGATATGAGTTTTACTGATCAGTAATAATAGTGGTATTTTTTTTTTGTACAAGGATCTGAATTTAATTAGCAACTTTTTATTCTTAATTTTATTAAAAAGTCTAAATTTAGATCTAAAAAGGAGGATTCTTTTAATTTATTTATGTATCTGTTCTGATTGGTATCTACGTCATTGATTAAATTAATCTCATGTATAAAGATTGAATTTAAAACAATCCCTCATATTTGTGCATACAGTTGTTTTCATATACTGTAACTTATATATTATATATAGTAAAAAGGATCTATCATTAATGAATTTTAAATCGTGTATACATATGTATTCTTATCATACTGAAACGATTTCCGTTAGTAGTATTAAACCAATAGCGATTCATACAAGCTAAATCTTCTAATCTAAAGTTGGGCCAAAGAAAGGATTTTAATTTAATGAGGTTTTTTTTATCCTTATCAAGATCTTTCTTTTTATGCAAAACTGTGGTCCAGTTTTGAATATTCTTATCAAATCTTGAATTTATATCCCTCGTATTTTTTTTTTTTAAGTTGAAACAAATTAGAATTCGAAATTCTCTACGTCGTTTAGGGGATAGAATATTTTCCGGACCAAAGAAATCATAATTTTTTTTTTTTTTATGAACCAATGAAATATCTATGGTTCTATATATCATAAGTTGTCCATCGTTTTTTACAGACAAACGTACAGGTTCAATAATAAAAATGCCTTTTTTCATTAATTTTGCAAAAGTTAAATTCTTCTCAATCATTAGAATGTCTAGACTCATCTCCCCTCTTTCAATAGAAGATATCACTATATCGTTTGGATTTTTTAGTCTAACCAAGAGACAGTATACTTTTACATTATTGAGAATTTTTTGATTAAAAAAACAATTCCATCGCAATTGAAAACGCGAATACCTTGTGAGAAATAAATCGAGTTCCGCTTCTGTATTACTTTTGTATTGTTTTTTATTTTTACGTTTTTTTATCTTTGATTCCGCATAATTTTCTTCAATATTTTTTTCTTGGTTTGATATAGCTGGTTCAGGATTTCTTTTTTTTTCTTTATCTGATTCAAGCTCTCCTTGACCCGCCGATTCTTTTTCTTCTTTATTTAGATTATAAAATCGAGGGGATTTTTTTTCATTTGATCGTATAAAACCTTTTTTCTTTCCAGTGATCTTTTTATTAACATTTTTGTTTTCATTAAAATTGAAAAGAAGTAATTTAATTGGTATCACCCAAGGTTTCTTTTTATATGTACTAGAAAAAAATAAAAATTCTGGAAAGAAAAAAAATTCAAAATTTGTTATACGACGATTTATTATTTCTTCATTCATTCCCATCCAATCAAAAAAGTTTCTTTTTTTATTGGCAAGACCCGTCTTAGTTATTTTATCAACTCTTTGATAATTCTGAACTTTAGTCTTAATATATTTTTTTTGACTCTTGGTATCAATCCAGGGCTCAATATTTAATTTTTTTCTAAACCAAAAGTTTAGAATTCTCCAATCCAAATATTTTCTATGCCGGATGTCCCCCATACCCCGAATATTATATTTTTCTAGAAAAAAAGAGATTAAACAATTATCTAGAGTAATACCTATAGACATGTCAAAAAAATTTTTTTCTGTAGAATGAATAGATTTGTAGCAAAAAAGATTATATATAGAATCTTTTTTTAAATTATGTTTTGGATTTAATAACGAGTCGGCTTCAAAAAAATTTTGTTTTTTGTAATTATCAACTTTGTTTTTTTCATATGAATCCTCTTTGGTTAAACTTGGCTTTAGAACTAGCGAGTCTTCGTTTATTTTCTTTTTCCATTTTTGGGTTACTAATCTAGCCCACGCAACCTGAGGTAAATTGTATTGATAATGACTTCGTAACCAGTTTTTCCATGGATTTACTTCGGAATTTAAAAGTGTTTTATCTTTTAATTCATAATGAAAGATTCCTTGTTCTTGAAAAAAAACCTTTATTTGATTCTTAACAAAAAAGGATGTTATGCATATGTTATATTCAAGAACAGCCTTTAATTTTGAAAAGTTACTAACTTGAATTTTTGATAATTTGTAAAATACATATGCTTGTGATAAAGAGCGTAGGTCATAACTAAAAAATTTTTTTTTTGATATTAAATTTTTTATAGTCGAAATAAAATAAATGGTAGTTTTTTTTTTTTTTTTTTCTCCAGTTTCTTCATTCTTGTAAATATATTTATCAATAATTGTTTTTGTTGATTCAAAAAAAAGTTGTGTAGTAATTCTTGGAATATTAATGATACCTAGAAAAATAGCTATAGACAGTTGTTCGATGTAAAATTTTATAAAAAAAACAGATTTACGAATTAATCGGGTATTTTGTCTTTTGAATGTCTGCCAAAATTTTTTTGATGACTTAATTTTTTTATAACCATAACGCGATTTGTTACAACTATTTGTTAGGTTTTGTTTTTCTTTTGAAATTTCTTCTATTTGATTTCTGATTGTCTTTATTCTATCAATCAAAATTTTTTTTTTTTTTTCGCTGAGTGAAGAATTTATCCACTCCGTGGATTTATTTTGAACAGATAGTTCATGAATCATCTGATTACTCATTATTGAATCTTTTTTAGTTTCATTTAATTCATATATTCTCAGGCCAAATAATGGAATTAGATTTCGTTTTGAAAGGTCTTTCATTTTTCCTTTTATAAAAAGAAAGTTTTTGATAATCCAGTGTTTAATTTTTTTTGCGACTTTTAGGAAAATTGTTGCTCTTTCTTTGAAAATACTTAAAACCAGAAAAGACTTAGTTTTGAGTTTTTTTATTCTTTTTTTTAATTCTTTAGAAATAGGTTCAAAAAAAGAGGGCTTTTTTTGGGCAGAACCAAACGGTAGTGCGGTTTCCATCCCCCAAACTGTTAAAAAACAAAAATCGTTTTTTTCTACTTTTTCTTTTGTTTTTTTTAGTCGAGCCTTCCTAGATGTTTGAAATTTAGATTTATGCCAAGGTTTAAGATAAAAAGGAAATAGGATTTTTATCTGAATACCATCTGTTAACCAGTTTCTTGGAAATTCTGTTTCGGACAGTTGAACCCCATTATAAGTGCATTTAACATGCATTTCACGTTTCCAATCCTTTAAATCCTCGGACCACTCGGGAAATTGAAATAATAACATACGGACGCTATTTTTAATTATTATCAATAAAGGTAATATAATATATTTTCTAAGAATAGATTGAGTTACTAAGAGAGAACCTCTTATTATTTGAGCAAATAGGAAGCTATCCCAAGTTTCTGCAATTTCTATCCGTTTTTTTTCTTCTATTTTTGATTGTTCTTCTTCTTTTTTTTCAATTATTTTTTTTTTTTTTTTCCACATGAAATTTCTAATAATTTTTTTTTTTAGCCCCCATATATCAAAAGAAAAAAAAAAAAGTTTATCTATTCTATCAAAAAAAAGGGGGGAATGTACTTTTGCTTGAAAAAAATCCCAAATAACAGTTTTACGCCTTTGGGAACGCATGGATCCTTTAATTATCTCTCGACGAAAATCAGATTGTTGTGAATAACGGATCAAAGCCATTTCATTTTTTTGATCAGAATTTTTATTATCCTTGAGATTAGTATAAATCTCGTTATGCGGCTCTTTATCAGTAAAAACCACTACACGTTTTGCTTTTCGTGAACGAATTCCAGGCTCCATAGGTACATTTTCTTCAGTTTCGCCTTCCAATTCTTCCAACTCACTTTTTAATTTGTATGACCATCGAGGAACTTTTTTCTTGATTTCATGGAAATCAAGTAAATTTTTTATAAGAGTTTGATCGTTGCTATTCGTTATCACGACATCAAATAAAAATTTGAATATTTTTATCTCTTCTTCTGAATTAATTTTATCTTCTTGGGGTTCGGAAAAAAAATAAAATTTTTTCTCTAAAGATTTTATATTAAATTTTTCTATTGTTTGCTCAAATTTGTGATAATTAATCTTCAGAAGTATACCATGAATCTTGTTTATCCAAGAACCTCCTATATTATTTTTTATATAGGTTTCGTTTAAGATTTGGAACTGAGGTAATTTTTTGATTCTTCCGCGAGAGATCCCATGCAAAAATGGATCATAAAT